TTCAAAAATCAAATTAATGAATTCCATTTCATATTGATTAACTCAATAGGTAATGGAATTCGCTCTGCTCTTAAAATATGTAGAATAAGAATTCTTCTGTTTACCTTACTCAATTCAATTCAAAAAAGAAAAAATACTTTCTTTTTGTTGACAAAAGAATAAACAAAAGATACTCCATTTTCTTTTTAGTCTATTTTCTCATTTCCGAGGCGGGGAGTCTTATTTTCCTCATCGACCTATTTGTTACAATAATACAACTTTTTATTTTTTCTCTATATCCACTTTTTCTCTCTATCTATAGAAGAGCAAATAGAAAATCTTGAATCTTTAGTTACTAAAATCATTGAAACTAATTGATTAAAATTTGAAACCCTTTTGTGTAACTTTCTGACTTTTTGATTTTCTCTGAATTCCTATATACACCCCCATATATCTCTCGCGATCAACCCAATCAAGAAAATCAAAAACACTTAGTGAAGAGAGTCTGGATAAATAATGTATCAATTTTGAGTGATCCAAAATAGGTTTTTTCTTTTGGATTCATTAAGAAAATGGATTTTTTTTTAGTTCTATCCTATTAATGGATAATAAAACTATCCAGTTTTAAAGAGTTCAAGTTGAGGAGAGTATAAAATACACGAAAATCTTAAGAAAACTAAGGCCCTAAACTAAAATAATGAACCTTCAAATACCTATTTGAACTAATTTTTATTCATCCATTTGAATCTTTCCTAAAAAATATTGCAACCGATTGAATTCTTAAATCTAGACGATTGCTTATTCATAGGCTATTATGAGTTCAAGACAAGCCGCTATGGTGAAATTGGTAGACACGCTGCTCTTAGGAAGCAGTGCTAGAGCATCTCGGTTCGAGTCCGAGTGGCGGCATGCCATCTTCTAAAAAAACGAAATAGATCCTATAATGAATTCAATTCCTGAGTTCTTGTAATTAAAGAACTCCTCTTTTTTAAGATTTTTATGATATTTTCAACCTTAGAGCATATATTAACTCATATTTCTTTTTCGATCGTTTCAATTGTAATTACAATTCATTTGATAACCTTTTTAGTCGATGAAATCATAAAACTCTACGATTCATCAGAAAAGGGCATGATAATGACTTTTTTCTGTATAACAGGATTATTAGTTACTCGTTGGATTTATTCGGGACATTTTCCACTAAGTAATTTATATGAATCATTAATCTTCCTTTCATGGAGTTTCTCCCTTATTCATATAGTTCCGTATTTCAAAAAAAATCAAAATTTTTTAAGCGCAATAATCGGCCCAAGTGCTATTTTTACCCAAGGCTTTGCTACTTCAGGTCTTTTAACTGAAATACACGAATCTGCAATATTAGTACCCGCTCTTCAATCCGAGTGGTTAATAATGCACGTAAGTATGATGATATTGGGCTATGCAGCCCTTTTATGTGGATCATTATTATCAGTAGCACTTCTAGTCATTGCAAACAGAAAGTTTTTTTTTACAAGTAATCATTTATTAAATTTAAATGGGTCATTTTTCTTTGGTGAAATCGAATACATGAATGAAAGAAGAAATGTTTTACAAAATACTTCTTTTTTTTCTCCGAAGAATTATTACAGGTCGCAATTTATTCAACAATTGGATTATTGGAGTTATCGGGTTATTAGTCTAGGATTTATCTTTTTAACCATAGGCATACTTTCTGGAGCAGTATGGGCTAACGAAGCATGGGGATCATATTGGAGTTGGGACCCAAAGGAAACTTGGGCATTTATTACTTGGATCGTATTCGCGATTTATTTACATATTCGAACCAATATAAAATGGAAGGGTATAAATTCCGCAATTGTGGCGTCTATTGGCTTTCTTATAATTTGGATATGCTATTTTGGGGTCAATCTATTAGGAATAGGGCTACATAGTTATGGTTCATTTACATTAACATCTAATTGAATTCAAAAGGATTCAAAAAAGACTCTTACGAATACGAATAGAAAAGTGTACAGTGCATATGAGATAAAAAAAACTTTGTGTGAACTGATGAGAACCCTCTGAATCAAATATTGTAGTGATTCACAGGGTTCGCGCCGATTCAAATTCATTTTTTTTACTTAACTTAAGAGAAGAAGAAAAAGCCTTCTTTTTTTCATTGTACAACGAAGGATTAAAAAAAAATCATAGGATTTTTTTTATTCATCAAAACTATCTATAAAAAAAATTAGATAGAATAACTTCGACCTTGTCAACTGATAGTGAAAGAACAAAATCGGGGTACATACCAATACCTAGTATTGGTAAAAAGATAGAGATTGAAAGAAATAACTCTCGCGGTCCAGAATCAAAAAAATAAGAGTTTGGAGCATTAAATATCTTGTATCCATAGAACATCTGGCGTGACATAGATAATGAATAAATAGGAGTTAATATCATTCCAATTGCCATTACAAAAGTAATTAGTATTTTTGGCATTAAAAGGTATTTTTGACTGGTAATTAGTCCAAAAAATACTATT